GGTAATTTTATGAATTATATTATATCATTAGAGAAACACAATTTGCAATTAAAATGCAAGAATCGTTCATCAATTTACAGTCAATAGTTAACGGTTCCCATTTCTCCTGAATTTTTTCTTTTGTGACTGAAAATACATATTTGGTTTTTCAATAGAAAAAAAAAAAAGGAAAACAGGATTGCAGATACACATAAAAAAAAAAAACGAGGACTATTCTCATATATTTTGTATCGTTTTGGCGGCATGGCCGAGCGGTAAGGCGGGGGACTGCAAATCCTTTTTCCCCAGTTCAAATCCGGGTGTCGCCTCATCAAAAAAAGAATTGAAATTCTCTCTTTAGTTTTACTGATATAACTTGCATTTTTTTCCAGCAGAAGCAAGTGGAAGAAAAGGACTCTTTTTATTTGCTTGATTCGAAGCATCCGCGTTAGGGATTTGGTTTTCTAAAATAAAATGCTATAAATCATTGCGTCTAGGCTTCAAGGAAAGATTCTAATAATGAATTCTAATAATGAAAAGGAATCATTAAATCTTGATATGATAGTCTTTTGACTACTAATGTAGTGGCTGCTAACTGGTTCTTAAATGAGATTGGATATATGTATAGGGGATCTATTTTAGTTTCGGAAAGCGGAAGATACTTTATGTACTTATGAAAATAAAATCTCCGATTGTTCCCGGATTCAATTATTATTCTATTCAATAGAATTATCTATTGAATAGATAATTTTTTTTTGTTCTATAACTTTTTAGAAAGTTATATTAAGTAAAAAAGCGAATTCCTTCTTTTTGGTAACCCGCAGTCACGAATGGAATAGGCCGTCTCCCGAGCGACTCTATGAAACAATTAGGAGACGGTAAAGATTAGATCAAATGAGAAAGGAGTAGGTATGTGTGATCTAGCTTGATTCTCAACTTTTCTACTTTTTAAAAAATGAAATGGAGGGCAACAAAAAAAAGACAAAGTTTTTCCATTAGACTCAAAATCATATAAGAACTCGTTTGTTAGTTGATTGTTTCATCAATGGTGAATGGTGTTGTGCCTTAATTTTTTTTTTTGACTCTTCACTAGTGATTTAACTATTATTAGTGAACAATAATGATTAGTGAACAATAATGGAATAATTATTTTATATTCATAGAGATAGGGGACATAATTCACATGGATATAGTAAGTCTCGCTTGGGCTGCTTTAATGGTAGTCTTTACATTTTCCCTTTCACTCGTAGTATGGGGAAGAAGTGGACTCTAGAAGTACTACTAATTGAGGAATCAACCTCAAACTGTATCAATAGACATAGTGGTTGTCCAATAAGATGCTCCGCGTAATAAGATATTCCCTCGGGCTAGTCACTCACATATTGCATGCTTACCACTCGTTTTATTAATTATTTTAGTTATGCTTTTTTTTGCTTTATGGAACTCATTTCATATCATGCTTAAAACGTTAAAGATGGGGTTTGCTAATGATTTTTGAAATCCGAAGAGAAGACCTTTCCACGGAACCGAACCCCTCTATCATTTTAAAATTGTTCAATCAATTACTTCTTTAGAATGGTAAAACAATCTAATTTTATTACTCTATGCCCATAACATTTTTTTTCCATCATTGATTTGATTCTTCCGATGGATATCAGGATTCATATTGAAAAGAATCAGAAATCGATGAATTAGAATCATAAGAGTAAGAGTTGCCTTTCGAGATTGATTAGAATCAAGATAAACATAAATGAAATCAATAGATGAAGCAAAGAAATAGAATTGGGATACTATGTACATTAACATTAGATATAGGGAATTAATCTATATGAAATTAATTTATATGAATATGAAGATATATATTGTAGGTTGATCTATATTCAACCTGTATATATATCTTTATACAGTAGAACTTTACACACTCCAATAACTATAATAGCTAGTATGGTAGAAGGATTCATAGATATCTTTCTACCATACTATCGGATCTCATAGAATACTGCTCTCGTAGAATACTGATAATTCTAGTACACTCATTTCATTTAAGACGCTAAATTTGAATCCTTTTGATTTTCGTTTTATTCTCTTCAGTCATTGATAAGAACTAAAAAGTAAAGTTTAATTCAAATTAATCACTTTGACTGATTGTTTTTACGTAAATTATAAGTAAAAAAGCAGTAGGAACTAGAATGAACAGTGTAGTAGCAATAAATGCGAGAATATTTACTTCCATAATTTCATCGTTTCATTTTTTTTTTATTCGCAATAACTCAGGATTTAATCCCATAGAAATGAGAAATCTTTGGCTTGTAAATTCAATAGTATGAATTACATCGCGATGATATCGAATCGTATTAGAATATCATGAATAACAATATCTGAACTATCAAATCAATTCATCGTCGAGAATTGAATAGTATAACATAGGAAGATCTTTTATCCATACCAAATTCTAAATTTTATTACTGATCCAATCAAAAATTTGTATCTTTTAGTATTTTATTTATCATTAAAAAAAAAAAAATTTTCAACTTAAACTAAAAAAATAATAAAAAATTACTTCGCTAAAAGAGATGGAATCCTTGTTTGATCTTAGTAATATCCTCTTTACTTGAATTAGGAATGGGACATATATATCAAAAGTCCAGTGTGAAATTTGAATGAGATAGATTCTTTAAAATTCAAATTCGTAATTTGAATTAATAATTAAGATTACACAAAATCGGAAAGATATTTTAATATGAAAAATTCTATCAAAGTAACTATGTGAAATTGATTTTGTATCGTACAAATGGAATTTTTGTATGTGCTCCCCGAAACATATAGTACTCCCACAATCGGGAGTAATTCAAAAAGCCAGGCCCATTCTGGTATCTATTGTTTGAATCCTGAATATGATTCTACCAATAATTGTACTAATCTACATATGCCTTTCTCCCATGAAAAAGTACTTCTTATTGATATATCTATTTTGATTGGATTTGGATCCGTGTCGGGACTGACGGGGCTCGAACCCGCAGCTGCCGCCTTGACAGGGCGGTGCTCTGACCAATTGAACTACAATCCCAGGGAAAAAAATGTACAACATATAATATATGTTTATGATTTCATTGCCTTCAAACCCCTTCTATGTGGATCTATGTAGATTTTAGATTATATGTAGATGAAAATCTACATATTGTAACAGAGGCGCGAGTAATGTATTGATATACACACGGACATGTACTTTAATGAGAGGAGCATAGATTATTAGTCATTTTAATGAGAGGAGCGTAGATTATTAGTCATTTTAATTTATTGCAAAATTGATTGCTAATCAAATAAATCTTTCAAAGAATAACAAAAAAAAATTATTTTTTTTTTGTTATTCTTTTCTTAAACTTGATACTTACAGATCCTAATCTGAATCGAGATCATTATTAAGATAATAATATTAAGATAATAATTTTTTGAAAAAAAAAAAAAACAGAGCAAATAAATAGCAGTAGAAAGATATTCAAAAATCGGACTTTTTTTTTTTTATTCTTCCGTATCAAAAATTTATGAAGAAGAAAAAAAGGGTTATAACCTTTCATGGTGGATCGGCAAATTAGTGGGCCGAGCTGGATTTGAACCAGCGTAGACATATTGCCAACGAATTTACAGTCCGTCCCCATTAACCGCTCGGGCATCGACCCAAGAAGAATCCATTCTAGGCTTCTTTTTTTGATAATTCCTGATCAACTTTATTTCGTAGTACCCTACCCCCAGGGGAAGTCGAATCCCCGCTGCCTCCTTGAAAGAGAGATGTCCTGAACCACTAGACGATGGGGGCATACTTGCCCAACTGCCATCATACTATGATCATAGTATGAATAGTTTTTTGAAATTGTCAATATAAATAAAATGGAATAATGTGAATCAATTCAAAGGATTTTTATGTCTTTGATGATTCCATAGAATTTTATAATTTGTCATTTATATTTATTTTATGAATGGTTCATTCTAATTACCATTTTAAAATTCTATAAAAAATTTTATTTTTATCAAAATTATTTGATCTTTTATTTCAAATTTCAATTGTTATTTATTAGTTATATTAGTTAATTTATATATAGAATTTGATATAGATTATATATAATCTATATTACTCAATTTTTATTATTTTTTATAAAATAAATATTATTATTATAATTATCAAATTAATATTATAATTAATGAATCTATAGATTCATTAATTATAGTTATTTTATATCTTTATAGTTAAAATAATTAGAGTGATATATAAATATTAGAATATTTTTTAATAGAGTGATATTAATTATATATCAATTATATATATTACTATGAATTAATATAAAATATGAATTAATATAAAATTCGAGAATAAAAAATGAAAATAATAATTAGAAGTAAATTCTTAAAAAAAAAAAAACATTCAAAATTCTAAATATTCTAAAACTAATAAGTGATTGCTCTGCTATATGTCATAAAAGTGGATTAAACTCCATTTCTCATACTTTCAATAAGTCATTGAATCATTATTATAAGGTTATAGGTAGTTCTATCTCATACTAAGACAAGAAATTCAGGAAATTCAAAAAAGATCAATTTGGAAATATGAGAAGAGGGATAGGTATCCATAAATGCTTGCAAAATTGTTTTTATCGACAAGTTGCTTTATCAATGAAATATCTTTGATCTATGTTGAATTGATTGGTGTGTACATGTATCAATCAAATGAATTTCATTATGCTATGGCTCAATATTCAATTAGGATTGGTCTTTTGAAACAATTCATTGCATTGATCAAATACAATATCAATAAACCATTTTACCTAGGCTCACTAGCCCATTCCCATACTACTTACTAGGTAAATCAAATTGATCGTTCCAAAATGAGCCACTATGTGGATAAAAAATATTTATGTACATATATTATTCTAATATAGAATTAGAATATATTCTATAATAATTATATACATTAAACTCATAGTAGCTAGTGGTTTATTGATAAATTGAGTTAAATGGGCCCTTTTAAC